TAAAAGGTCTAAACTTGGTGCAAAAATAATGTTTCTAATAATATTTAATCAATTCCGTTCATTTTTATCTATTGAAAATTCCAAGATAATTTTATACTAAAATTATCTTCATTACTCCATTCAAACGTATTTTATACATTCCATAAACAAAATAGAAATTCCATCATTGCTATTTCATTTATAATTTGATTTTTATATAATTTTGTGAAGAATGAACCTCTAATAAGAATAAGATTATTTTTTATAAATGGGAAAAAAAAAAATACTGAGGGGATGTAAATGAGGGAATGTCTATAAAACTTTTGAGATTTAATCAAATAAAATTTGAAAGATTTTGTAGGTTAATTAATCATAATTTGAGAGAAGAACTTTATATTCTAAATTTCCAAAAATTGAAGATATAGACCAATAAATAGAATTTCGACTATTTGTGGAAACATATCAACTAGTAGAACTGTTGGTAAAGGAAAGAGGTGCTGTGTATGAATAACTAACACATTCTTCTGAATTATATGTATCTGCTGTATTCATTTTGAAAACAAGCCGGGTTATGCTAGACCAAATCTTTTTATGGGAAATATTCCTATAATGAATTCCCTGGAACTTCTATAGTAAATGGAATATGTAGAATTTGGATCAATAAAATGTTGCAAAGCCTCATTATTTATTACCAGTCAGGAGAATTTGACCATAACGGAATTTCGTTCCATATTGACACCATAATTATGGGGAGGAAGGCTATAATTAGAAATTGCTAGAAAGAAAGAGTATGGGCTAGTGTTAGTAGGAAAAAAAAGTATATTTGAGTGAAATTATATATATTGAGTCCTACCACAAAAAACTATTTGATTTTTATCTTTTAAAAGATTTTTATGATACTTTATAACAAAATAATTTGGTAATCTAAATAATAACGAAAAGAATAATAGCTCAGGTTCCGTATCTATGCCCTATCTACGGTATAAGAAATGGTTCTTTCAGAATAATTATTTATTTAAATTAAAGTAAATAATTTTCTTCTTAAAAAAAAAGGAGTTGTGGGGATAAATGGCAAGAAGGTATTGGAACATACATTTTGAAGAGATGATGGAGGCGGGAGTTCATTTTGGCCATGGTACTAGAAAATGGAATCCTAAAATGACACATTATATCTCTGCAAAGCATAAGGGTATTCATATTATAAATCTTACTAGAACTGCTCGTTTTTTATCAGAAGCTTGTGATTTGGTTTTTGACATGGCAAGTAGAGGAAAACAATTCTTAATTGTCGGCACAAAAAAAAAAGAAGCTGAGTCAGTAGCATGGGCTGCAATTAAGGCACGGTGTCATTATGTTAATAAAAAATGGTTGGGTGGTATGTTAACGAATTGGTCTACTACAGAAACTAGACTTCATAAGTTCAGGGATTTGAGAATGGAACAAAAAACGGGAAGATTTAACTGCCTTCCGAAAAGAGAAGCAGCTATGCTGAAAAGACAATTATTTAGCTTCCAAACATATCTTGGAGGAATAAAATATATGACAGAGTTGCCTGATATTGTAATCATCGTTGATCAGCGGGAAGAATATATGGCCCTGCGAGAGTGTATAACTTTGGGAATTCCAACAATTTGTTTAATCGATACAAATTGTGACCCTAATCTAGCAGATATTTCAATTCCGGCGAATGATGACGCTATATCTTCAATCCGATTTATTCTTAACAAATTAGTATTCGGGATTTGTGAGGGGTATTCTAGCTATATAAGAAATTCTTGATTACGAATCATATAAATAACTTATTCAAAAAAATTATTAGTACTTGAAAATTAAAAGGTTATACGGAATATCCGGTGTGGAAGTGAAAGTAGACCAACATTTCCATTCGAAAATTGGGGTTTCAAAGTCCATGGTCAAGTTCTTTATCCTTTAAAGCTAATTAAATTAGTAAAGTTATACGTGAACAAATTGAACCAATATAATCAAGAAGTACAGATTGTAAATATTGGTATGGTACCGTACTTCAAGTAGCAGATAGCATTACTAGTATTCATAGTTTAATTGCAGGTAAATTTAGTAGGAACATGATACTCAAAATCTAATATGTTTTTATGTATCTATTGGTCAAAAAGCATCTTCTCAGGTAGTAAAAACTTTAATATAAAGAGGCGTTGCAGTATACTATATTTGGTATCCAGAACGGCATATTTCACTACTTTATTACAATAAATATATATCTCCTTATACAGGATACAGGAAAAACGCTGTTTAATATTTTATGTACCGTGAATGACACACTTTAAGCATTTTTTATGATCCTTCCATCAAAACAATCACAAGCTTTTTTGCTAAATTTATATTCTATTATAAAGCCCATGGGTCACGAATTATACAAGGGATACTTTTTTATTTTCATTCCCACTGTTTGTTTTGGAAAGAGCCCCAATTTAAGTTCTAGTTTAGGTCTAAGGAAGTATAACCACCTTACCGACAGTTGAAACTCTCAACGGGGGGTTGTGTATTTATACTAAATGGAATTTTTCCTTTACTGTCATCCCTGCTATAAATGTGTGCATATCCAGTTCAAATTAAAGACATAAAACAAGTATCTGGTAAATGTAAATTAAAATAACTGGTTAAATTTGCAGAATTAGAAGCCTTTGCTCAGCATAATTTTCTTCTGATATTGATAAAGTTACTCATATACGTGAATTACTAAAACAACCCCAATCCAACCCTTTCACGGTGGAAGAACAGATAATGACTATTTATAGCGGAACAAATAGTTATCTCGGTTCATTATAAATTGGACAAGTAAGTAAATTTATTGTTGAGTTACATACTTACCTAAAAAAGAATAAGAATCATTTACAAGAAATTATATCTTTCTTATACTTCAAGAGCAAGCATAAATAAATGGATCACTTATCTCTAAAAAATATCTCTTAAAAATAATAAATAAAAAAAAGTATTTCTTTATATCTAAATCAAAAAAATATATGGGAAAAATCGCGTCCAATAGGAGTTGAACCTATACCAAAGGTTTAGAAGACCTCTGTCCTATCCATTAGACAATAGACGCTTTTCCATGTTCCGATTTTCTAGTATTTTTACTTTTCTATTTCTTGTTTGTTTTTAAAAAATTTGTAATTGTATATTCAAGAATGCTGTATATTCAATAATGCAATACTAAAAAATAAAAAAAAAATAATTTATTCAAATTTATTGTAATTTTGAAGTTTTTATAATATCTAATATGTTAGATAGTGAAAGCGGATAGCGAGAATCGAACCCGCATCGTTAGCTTGGAAGGCTAGGGGTTATAGTCGACGTAGATTCAGTATTTTTAACGTCTCTAATTCAAAACCAAACATGAAACTTTGGTTTCATTTGGCTCCTTTATGGATGATGAGTAAATTCCTATATCTAAGATTTAAACAAAATGAAAAAAAAAAATTCTACCCATAACATCTATGTCAGCTTTTTGTTCAAATACAGACAAAATGAATCGCTTTTTAGATGATCCTTCTAGAAAAAAGGGTTATTGTAAAAATCTTTCTAGTTACTTCGTTCTCTATTTCTGTTTGAGAGGATCCTGAGGCAAAGGATTTAGTTTCCGCCGAGTTAAAACAATATATCAATACCTCTAGTAAACTAAAGTTATCGTTTAATAGCTATTTTTCTTCAAATTATTATTTACAAACAAAGAAAAATTTAAGATTTAGTTACGATTAGAAATAAACTTTCTATCTTTAGCCATGGATCCTTTACTCATACTTATGCAACTGGGAGTATTGATCCAATTCAACAATTATGTTTCGCAATTAAATAATCCAATTTTTAAATTTATAAGTGATTCTTAGATATAAATTGCGAGAATATATATTTTTTCTCGAATTTGTCATTGAAAGTTAAAGTATTAAATCTTTTTAAGAAATAAAGTTTTTATCGTAATATTAATCAAACCGAAAGCCCCTTTATAAATATATATTAATATATAAAATTTAAGGGTACTGTAAAAAAAAATAAGTTAATAGAACGAATCACACTTTTACCACTAAACTATACCCGCTACTATAGCAATTATTGTATACAAATAAAAATGAACCTCTTGTCGGACGGAGAAATTCGATGGGATCAAGATAGAATTATAAAAGAATAATAAAAACTTCGAGTATTGATCCTTTTGTTTTGGTGAGGGTATTCAAATCAAATTTGGTTTGTAAAGGGGATTTATTTATTTAAATAAATAACAAGTTCTATTCTTTTTTTTTTTAATAACAGTATAGTAATCATCTTTTTTAATTAGGAGAGATGGCTGAGTGGGCTAAAGCGGTGGATTGCTAATCCGTTGTACGAGTTATTTGTACCGAGGGTTCGAATCCCTTTCTTTCCATTAAAGATTTTATAAAGATCTTATCGAAAACTTACAGCAGCTTGACAAACACAAACAAAGGCTAAGAGAAAAAACCACAGGTATTACTGTCATAACATCTACGATTTTATTCAAAACAGGCCCCGAGAAATAAATTTGTTGACTAAAAATATTAAGCATAACAGAAATTTTGTTCTTTGATATAATTTTTTGCATTTAGGTTGAGTTATTGATATAAGGAAATGTAAGAAAGTAAGTAAGGTATAGATAAAAAATCCTCCTTGAGCTCACTCAATCAAAAAGTTTTCTATTATCGGTGTAGAAGAGAATAAATCATAATATACACTTATCAAAATTTTTAAATATCTACTTTATTTATAATTTATAGATATTAGGACTTAAGTTGACAAACAATCAATAGTAATTCTTTTTTTGTGTTGAATAAAAATTTAATGGGGCGTGGCCGAGCGGTAAGGCAACGGGTTTTGGTCTCGCTATTCGGGGGTTCGAATCCTTCCGTCCCAGAGCATATCTGATCTATTCAAATATAATAACTTTTTTTTTAATATTATTATTATTATTATTTTTTTCTATAGATTTCTGAATTAATTCTAAACTAAAAACAAAGGGTAGGGCTAACTCTCTAAAGAGTAATTAATTAGTTTAAAAAAAGAGCAATATCTTTCCATAATCTGGACAGGATCCCTTTTGGATTTATAACCAATCACCCCCATTCTATGGGGTGACTAGATAGGATTTAATCAGCAAGAAAGGTCTTAATTACAATATCTGTGTCTGTATTAATCAGATTATCAACCAACCAAGTTACACTTGTTAAAATAAAATTGTAAATATATGTAACTGTTTAAATAGAGGTTAATGTTAAATTTTATTAACTTTATTACGTTATGCCTAAATATTAATAAACCTTAGGTTTAGTCTTTTTTACTAAAAAAATAGGTAAATCCATTCGATTTATTTTAAGATACGGATATAAAAAAGAACTTATTTTGATGAGGTCTTGAGTTCTATGTGGAGAATACCAAGGGTATAGATTACGACGTCTATGCATCAACACGACCAATGACTATTCATGGTTCCATAATTGAATCAATTACATACCGCTTCAAAATGAGAGGAATGTTATGGTAAAACTTCGTTTGAAACGATGTGGTAGAAAGCAACGTGCGACTTGAAGAATCCGATCCGTTGTGGACTCTTACATCCACCATTTTATATTATAGGAATGAAGGTGCTCTTGACTCAACATCATTTATTATATCTTACAAGAACTCCTCCTTTTTGGGGGTTATATGGTCCATGGTGGAGCTCGAGTATAAAAAAAAGAAAGTGTTAATTAATTTCTTGGGGCGAAGATCTAAGGTTAATCCGAATCAATAAATTGAACAACTTCGTAAATATATCTTCGATATAGAAATGGAAAGAATTTATTTCAAGAACGTTTTCAATTCAATTCAACAAAAGGAAATTTTATTGGAATTAATCAACCTTTTTTGATCCAAAGTGCATGTATCACATAGAATCATTCGTAGGATTCTTTGATAAAAAGCGAAATCACAAAGGGGTATGTTGCTACCATTTTGAAAGGATTTAAAAGCACCGAAGTAATGTCTAAACCCAATGATTTAAAACAAAGATAAAGGATCTCAGAACAAGTAAACGCCATTTTTATTATCTCAATAACTGAAACCAGATTGAAGAATAAAAATCTATTTTTGAAATGAGACAAAGAAACTAAAGTGGTTAAAGATCACTCAATAAATGAGAAATTGGATAAAGATTTTCTTTGAGCTGTTAAATAGTTATTTAGCATGAGTTATAAGTAAAAATGTGTTTGTTCTTCAGTAAGGACGAAGAAAAAAAAGAATTAATTAAAAAAGAAAAGGGATTCCTTTATCATTTATTCTAATTCCATATATAGACAAAACTATAAATCATTTTTTCTCGAGCCGTACGAGGATAAAACTTCCTATACGTTTCTAGGGGGGTATTGTTCATCTATATCTATCCCAATGAGCCTTCTATCGAATCGTTGCAATTGATGTTCGATCCGGAAGAGAGGGGAAAGATCTTCGGAAAGTGGGTTTTTATGATCCGATAATGAATCAAACTTATTTAAACCTTTCTGCTATTCTATATTTCCTTCAAAGGGGTGCTCAGCCCACAGAAACTGTTGATGATATTTTTAAGAAGGCGGGGGTTCTTAAGGAATTTCGCCATAATCAAACGTATTTAAATTAGGAAAAAAAAAGAGGGGGAGTAGTGACTTGTATATAACCTTCTATATCTTTTATACACTACTTTTTTATTTACCCCCTCCATATACATATCGATTTATTATTTGCATCGAATCCCATATACTTATAAAGAATGAGCTTTCTTATTATACTAAAATACTTTAGACTTATTTGAAGTAGAAAAAATGTAATATTTTTTCTACCTACTTTTATTACTTATTTGGTTCCCTATCTATACTTTTTTTTAATCAACATAGATTATAATTATATATGTAGTGTCAATCTAAAACACACACAACTTCTTAATCTTATTATTTTTTAATATTAGGTAAAAAAATGTAAATCAGATTTATTTTAAATAAAATTTTTTTTTTTTCTCAATATTTATATAGAATGTATCCTGATAACTGAAACTGAAGTAGACTCTTTATTTCTGTCCCATATATGTGTATGTGGTTTTTTTTTTTATATTTAAAATATCTTTGGTATTTGGTATAAGGATAGGAAAGGTTTTCTTTTATTTTTTTTATTGAAATAATATTGCATTTATAAAAAAAAGGGGGTTCCATACAAGAAATATTTTCCATTTATTATTTTATCTGCTAATTTATTATATTTTTATTAAACAACGCATTTCCTTTAGCTCAATACTTTGAGAATTTTTTTTTTATTTTTATTATAACTACACACTTATTTATTATATTGGGGTTGCTAACTCAACGGTAGAGTACTCGGCTTTTAAGTGCGGCTTGGATCTTTTACACATTTGTATGAAGCAAGGGATTCGTACATACCATCAGTAAAGTTTGGAAGACCACGACTGATCCTAAAAAGGTATGAATGGAAAAAAGAGCATGTCGTAGTAACAGATATAGTTCTTATAATTTTTTATATTTAGTGTTTATCATTATAAACAAATTTTAGAAGCGGAACAAATGTATTTGGGTCAATTAATAAATGGATAAAGCTCCAGAGCTAAAATTTCAATTCATTATAAGGGAAAAATAAGTAACGAGCTTATATTCTTAATTTTAATAACTTCCCCATCTAATTATATGTTAAAAATATATTAGTGCCTGATATGGGAAGGACTTTACCCCCATGAGTAGATTATCCTTTTTTGAAGTTAATGAATCCTACCTATTTTAATTCTACACTATATCGAATGGGAATGTGTGTGTATGAAGAAGCAGTATATTGATAAATAAAGGTTTTCCGAAATTAAAAGAGTGATTAGGTTGAAAAAATAAAAGATTTTTAACCATCTTGTTATCCTATAACATAGACTAATGAAACAGATAAACGAGAGGAGAAAGAATCTGTTGATAAGGTTATTTGTATCCTAGGTATCCATTATTATATAATATTTATATAATATATTGTTTAACTGTATCACACTATGTATCATTTTATAAGTCAAATTTTATTCTTACTTTAGGTTCAAATTATCAATCTAAAATGGAGGAAATTCAAAGGTATTTAGAACTAGATAGATCCCAAGAACACAACTGCCTATATCCACTTATCTTTCAGGAGTATATTTATATACTTGCTCATGATCATAGTTTAAACAGATCTTTTTTGTCGGAACTTCCGTTGAGTTTACTAAAAGTTAAACGTTTAATTACTAAAATGTATCAACAGAATCATTATCATTTTTTTTTTTCTGCTGTTGATGATTCTAATCAAAATAAAATTTTTAAGTGCAGAAAAATTTTGTATCCTCAAATTTTATTAGAGGGTTTTGCATTTATTGTTGAAATACTGTTTTCTCTACGATTAATCTCGTATATAGAAGGAGGAAAAAAAATATTTAAACCTCAAAATTTACGTTCAATTCATTCAATATTTCCTTTTTTAGAGGACAATCTTTCACATTTTAATTGTGTGTTAGATATACTAATACCCCATCCTGTTCATCCCGAAATCTTGGTTCAAATTCTTCGTTTTTGTATGAAAGACACCCCTTCCTTACATTTATTACGATTCTTTCTCCATGAGTATTGGAAGAATCTTATTAACCTGAAGAAACCCTACTCATCTTTTTCAAAAAAGAATCAAAGATTATTATTCTTCCTATATAATTCTCACATATGTGAATACGAATCTATTTTCATTTTTCTACGCAACCAATCTTCTCATTTACGATCAACATATTTCAAGGCCCTTTTTGAACGAATCCTTTTTTATAGAAAAATGGAACATCTTTTAGAAGTCTTGGCTCAAAATTTTCAAGTGACTTTAAAGTTGTTTAAGGATCCATTAATATATTATGTTAGGTATCAAGAAAAATTAGTTTTGGTTTCAAGGGGAATACCTATTTTGCTGAAAAAATGGAAATATTACCTTGTAAAATTTTTTCAATGTTATTTTTACTTGTGGTCACACTCTGGAAGAGTATATATAAAACAATTATCCAATCATTTCCTCAATTTTATGGGTTATACTGCAAGTGTGCGACTAAACCCTATAAAGGTACGGAGTCAAATGTTAGAAAAGACATTTATAATTACTCATGCTATAAATAAGTTTGAAACTTTTATTCCAATTATTCCTCTGATTAAATCACTGGCTAAAGCTAAATTTTGTAATATATTAGGAAATCCTATTAGTAAGCCTGTTTGGACTGATTTATCAGATTCTTATATTATTGATCGATTTTGGCGTATATGCAGAAATCTTTCTCATTATCATAGTGGATCTTCTAAAAAAAAGAGTTTGTATCAAATAAGGCATATACTTCGGCTTTCTTGTACTAAAACTTTGGCTCGGAAACACAAAAGTAGTGTACACGCTTTTTTAAAAAAATTTGGATCGGAATTCTTGGAAGAATTTATTACATCAGAAGGACAAATTCTTTCTTTGACCTTCACAAGAGCCCCTTATATTTTGCGGGGGATCTATCTAACTAGTATTTGGTATTTAGATATTTTTTGTATCAATGATCTGGCCAATTATTAATGATTTATTTTGAGATCTTAGAATATGTATTTCTACTATTCTGAAATGTTAATACAGTATGATAATTGAATATTATTTTAAGGGTAAAATCCACCGAGTATTCAACCTTTTTGAAGTCTTTAAAAGAAAATAAATAACTAATGTATACATAGGGAAAGCCGTGTGCAATGAAAAATGCAAGCACGGCTTGGGGAGAGATTTTTACTTAAATTTTTAAGGAAATTATCGACTCCATCCGATTAGTTCCGGGTTCGAACCCCGGGCAACCCACTGTTTAAAATTTTAGATTATATGTATAGATCCCTTTTTTTTTTTTTATTTAATTAAGGTTTCCTTCTATATATTTAAGGAAGGGGGTGGATGTAGCCAAGTGGATTAAGGCAGTGGATTGTGAATCCACCATGCGCGGGTTCAATTCCCGTCGTTC